GTATTCCGGTAGCCCTTGGGGTTATGGATTTTCAGTTTATGGGGGGTAGTATGGGATCCGTAGTAGGCGAAAAAATAACTCGTTTGGTCGAGTATGCTACCAATCAACGTTTACCTCTTATTTTAGTGTGTTCTTCCGGAGGAGCACGAATGCAAGAAGGAAGTTTAAGTTTGATGCAAATGGCTAAAGTTTCTTCCGTTTTATGTGATTATCAATCAAGTAAAAAGTTATTCTATATATCAATTCTTACATCTCCTACTACCGGTGGGGTGACAGCTAGTTTTGGTATGTTGGGGGATATCATTATTGCCGAACCCTATGCCTATATTGCATTTGCGGGTAAAAGAGTAATTGAACAAACATTGAAAAAAGCCGTGCCTGAAGGTTCACAAGCGGCTGAATCTTTATTACGGAAGGGCTTATTGGATGCAATTGTACCACGTAATACTTTAAAAGGTGTTGTAAGTGAGTTATGTCAGCTCCATGCTTTTTTTCCTTTGAACAAAAATGAAATCAAATAGAACAGTTAGTTTATCAGAATTAAACGAAAACCCTGAAAAATTCATTTTTCTTTCAAATCATTTTTTTATCGATATTCTTGTTTACTACTCAGTAAACCTCTATCAACAAGCTAAAAAGTGAATTTTTGTTTTCGAGAAGTTCAAATTCGACTAGACAAATAAAACAAAGTTCATTTTCCTCTTTTGCTTGCGTATGTATAGATAATTCAAATAGAGATATATACAGATCTATAGAGAGTGTTCCATCTTTTTGCATTTCCCGAAAATTCCCTGTTGTTGGATCAGATTCCAATCAATTTTGTAGAAATTTGTAATGGAATAAAATTTTTTCTTTATTAATGACTATTAGAAGACAAAAAGAACAAAAAGAATAAGAAATCTAACAAGGGGATTATGATACATCTATTTTCTTTTGAAAGATGAATAAGTCCATTTATTTAGTTTGGCGTTTCTTGTACCTATTTTTTTATTCTATTTCTATTAGGTTCTATATATTTCTATTAGGTTGTATATTAGTATTAGATATATATTTACTTAAAGATACTTAGTATAATTATATAATATATATAATAGAAATAATAAAAATACAAGATATTCTAAGATATCTTTAGAATTCAGAATATAACAATAACAGGTACAAATATTAAATTGAGGTACCAATTTTATGACAACTTTCAATAACTTACCCTCTATTTTTGTGCCTTTAGTAGGCCTAGTCTTTCCGGCACTTGCAATGGCTTCTTTATTTCTTCATATTCAAAAAAATAAGATTTTTTAGATCGGATGCGACCTAATCGTATCACTCCTTTTTTTTTATTTTAAACACTTCTATTTGATAAGGCCCATTTGCTAGAATATTGTATAACACATAGATTCCTACAAACATAACTAAACATAACTAAAAAAAGCTCTTATGCATGTATAAACGTATTATATGGGTAAATAAATTTGCGCTCTTTTGAAAAATAGATCATCGTCGGGCCGATGTATGAAATTCAAGTCAATGTATTTATTTGTATGTATATAGTTATAGGGGATCATATAAAGGAAAGAGATGTTATTATTTTAGATATAAACAATTCTATGAATTACTCCTAAGGTAAAGGTTCACAACAAAATAGTTGATGAGAGTTACTTTGAAACCAAAAAAAGGAAAGTCATATTTTCTCAATTCCAAAAAATTGTATAACTGGATCTAATATATATGAGTTGGCGATCAGAATCTATATGGATAGAATTTATAACGGGGTCTCGAAAAACAAGTAATTTCTGCTGGGCCTTTATCCTATTTTTAGGTTCATTAGGATTCTTATTGGTTGGAACTTCCAGTTATCTTGGTAGAAATTTTATATCGTTATTTGCGTCTCAGCAAATCATTTTTTTTCCACAAGGGATTGTGATGTCTTTCTATGGGATCGCAGGTCTCTTTATTAGTTGTTATTTGTGGTGCACTATTTTGTGGAATGTGGGTAGTGGTTATGATCTTTTCGACCGAAAAGAAGGAATAGTGCGTATTTTTCGTTGGGGATTTCCTGGAAAAAGTCGTCGCATCTTTTTACGATTCCTTATGAAAGATATTCAGTCCATCAGAATAGAAGTTAAAGAGGGTGTTTCTGCCCGGCGTGTCCTTTATATGGAAATTCGAGGTCAAGGGGCTATTCCTTTAATTCGTACTGATGAGAATTTTACTACACGAGAAATTGAGCAAAAAGCTGCTGAATTGGCTTACTTCTTGCGTGTACCAATTGAAGTATTTTGAAATGAATTAATTGGAAAAGACTAAATGCTTTGGCAGTAGGAAGAAAAAACGAAAGAATTTCTTTCTTTTTTTTTTTCAGTTGAACATTCATCTATTCTTTTATGCTCGTTTTTTTGATATATTTGATAGAAAAGAAAGGGGGTTTCGTCGTCTCGAAAATAGAATAATATTTTTTATTTGAAAAATTTGAAAAAGTTCTTTTAGTATTGATCGAAAAAAGGGGGAATAACATCCTGGAAATCCAATGGAAATCCAATTTTTTCTTGATTCAAAGCAAAGATTAAGTCTTGAATCAAAAGAAAAAGATAAAATGGATTCATAGGCTCAATACATTCTATTCGAATTAGAATAGAAACTCATGCTCGATAGAAATATTCGATCTAATAGAATCAATAAATGCGGTAGGTTCATTAACAATTCACAGATTCAAAAAACAATTCACAGATTCAAAATGGCAAAAAAGAAAGCATTCATTCCTTTTTTTTATTTTACATCTATAGTCTTTTTGCCCTGGTTGATCTCTCTCTGCTGTAATAAAAGTTTGAAAACTTGGATTACTAATTGGTGGAATACTAGACAATGCGAAACTTTTTTGAATGATATTCAAGAAAAAAGTGTTCTAGAAAAATTCATACAATTAGAGGAACTATTCCAGCTGGATGAAATGATAAAGGAATACCCAGAAACCGATTTACAACAATTTCGTCTAGGAATCCACAAAGAAACGCTCCAATTCATCAAGATACACAATGAGTATCGTATCCATACAATCTTGCACTTCTCGACAAATCTAATATCTTTCGTTATTCTAAGTGGTTATTCCTTTTTGGGTAAGGAAAAGCTTTTTATTCTGAATTCTTGGGTTCAAGAATTCCTATATAATTTAAGTGATACAATTAAAGCTTTTTCGATTCTTTTATTAACTGATTTATGTATCGGATTCCATTCGCCTCACGGTTGGGAACTAATGATTGGTTATATTTACAAAGATTTTGGGTTTGCTCATTATGAGCAAATTTTATCTGGTCTAGTTTCTACCTTTCCAGTCATTCTTGATACAATTTTTAAATATTGGATCTTTCGTTATTTAAATCGTGTATCTCCGTCACTTGTAGTGATTTATCATGCAATAAATGACTAAAAAATGATTCACTAATCCAATTCTAATCTTTCTTACTTTATACATCATAACCAAATCAAAGTCGTATTTACTTTACTCTTTTTACCCATTAAGGGATTCCTTGTATATTTCTATATTTCAACAAAAAATTTGTATTTTTTCAGTAAATGTAAATAGCAGAATTGTGGCTAGGGAAGTATATTATCGACCTACCTAACTTTATTGTAGAAATTTTCGGGATAAATGATTGGACCATGCAAACTAGAAATACCTTTTCTTGGATAAGGGAAGAGATTACTCGCTCCATATCTGTCTTACTCATGATATATATAATAACTTGGGCATCCATTTCAAGTGCATATCCGATTTTTGCCCAGCAGAATTATGAAAATCCACGAGAGGCAACTGGGCGTATTGTATGTGCCAATTGCCATTTAGCTAGTAAGCCCGTGGATATTGAGGTTCCACAAGCGGTACTTCCTGATACTGTATTTGAAGCAGTTGTTAAAATTCCTTATGATATGCAACTAAAACAAGTTCTAGCTAATGGTAAAAAAGGAGCTTTGAATGTGGGAGCTGTTCTTATTTTACCGGAGGGGTTTGAATTAGCCCCCCCCGATCGTATTTCACCCGAGATGAAAGAAAAGATAGGAAATCTGTCTTTTCAGAATTATCGCCCCAATAAAAAAAATATTCTTGTGATAGGTCCTGTTCCTGGTCAAAAATATAGTGAAATAACCTTTCCTATTCTTGCCCCAGACCCTGCTACTAATAAAGATGTTCACTTCTTAAAATATCCTATATACGTAGGTGGAAACCGGGGAAGGGGTCAGATTTATCCTGATGGTAGCAAAAGTAACAATACAGTTTATAATGCTACGGCGGGAGGGATAATAAGCCAAATTTTACGAAAAGAAAAGGGGGGATACGAAATAACCATAGTGGATGCATCGAATGAACGACAAGTGATTGATATTATCCCTCGAGGCCTAGAACTTCTTGTTTCAGAGGGCGAATCCATTAAACTCGATCAACCATTAACGAGTAATCCTAATGTGGGTGGATTTGGTCAGGGGGATGCGGAAATAGTACTTCAAGATCCATTACGTGTCCAAGGCCTTTTGTTCTTCTTAGGATCGGTTGTTTTGGCACAAATCTTTTTGGTTCTTAAAAAGAAACAGTTTGAGAAGGTTCAATTATCCGAAATGAATTTTTAGATCCGTCTATTTCGCTTTATAAAATTCGTAAAAAAGAACCAAAAAAATTATGAAAAGCCTTTTGCCTCTCTTTAGATTTTCTATTCCTTTTCGACCAGATATCAGGAATTACTTGTATCATAGTCCTAATCAATTACTTGTATCATAGTCCTTATGTATATTGAGAAGAATTCACTTTACCCCTTTTTCTTTCTTTTTCAATACAAATTTGAAAAATGGGAAGGGGTGTGATGGAACTCTGTCGTTATTGACCAATTGAAATTGATAGAATGTATCAATAATCAAGAGTTTTTTTCTATATGTATTTAGAATGACCAAATTTGACTAGATACTAAAATAAGATAAGGAAAACAAGCGTAGAAAAAAGGGAACCATAAATCGGC